GGGCCTATCCGAAAGAGAATTCAGTACCTCTTGGTCGTGAATATCTGAATAGGACGAACCGGCCCCGTGGATATCTTTGCTTCCGAACAAAACAATTCGAATTAGGCTCGCGGAATGTGTATTATCCATATAGTAGTAATATAGGAGATCTTCCAATTGAGAAGATCCATCGACCTTTCATCAGACATGCGTACTTTTTATTTTCCAATAGATTTCTATCTTTCATTAATGTACCCTTTTTTGATGTAATGAGTAGAGTAATAGGCTCTAGTTGTTCGCCGCTCAAGAATTCTTATTTAGGCAGTTCATACCATCCATAACCATCCATACATAGTGTTTTGATCTAAGATTTCAATTCTTCCATCGTTCAGCAGTAGCATATTGTTCCATGGAGCTAAGGTCCAAAATAGGAAAGAAACAACTTTTTCCACGACTCTACCACTCGGTCAATTCTGTTCCGCTTAATCCCTCTTTCATGGCCACATATCTTTCCGGCTAAGGAATGGGAAAGCTTTCTCCTATTACAGGAATCAAATGTTTCATTTCATCCGGGAAAAGCCATCTCTTTCTCAACAATGTCTTTGTCATTTGATCCAATAGCCTTCCATTAGATAGGAAGAGATTTGATAAATACTGATAACTCTCGAATAGAGTATTAGAACGGAAAGATCCCTTAGATTTAGATAATGAACGATTGGTTCTAAGCCATCTCTGGCGATGAATCAACAATTCGAAGTGCTTTTCTTTTTCTTGCGTATTATTGATGAACCAGTCTTCTCTGAGATCTCTCATAGATCCAGATCTAGAAGGACCTGGTTGGGAAGTAAGAAGCACTTTTGGCATCTCTTGATCTGCAAAGAATTCTCGGCGTGAAAACAGAGAGACAGAGGGCTGATCTTTGAATAGGAAAGAGAATGGATCCGCAGGGTCCCAAATGAATTGGCTTATTTGAAAAAAGCCTTGTTCTGTGGAAGATCTATCTCGTGTCTGGTACTGCATGGTTCCACTCTGCACGAACTCCGAATCCTTCTCTTCATTCTCTTGAAGCTCATCCTCTTCACCTTCGTGATCAATGATCCGCTTGCTCCGAAATGACCAATAGGGAAATCCCAATTCATTGGGCCTTTCGATACAATCAAATAGATTGACCCAAGGGCGCCATATTCTCGGAGCCCAAACTATGTGATTGAATAAATCCTCCTCTATCTCTTGTGGGTCGAGGTCTCCTTCTTCCAACCCCGATTCGTATTTTTCATATAGAAATCTCTGATCAACGATAGAACAAGATCCATTTTGCATCATATCTAAGGGACTCCTTGGTTCGTGCCGAAGAAGCAATGCCACTCGATCATTATCAAACTGACTGCAATCTTTTTCTGTCCGTGAGGATCCCAAGAGAGCGCCTTCTACTTCTAATAGGCCACGAACTAGATCAGAATCATTCTCAAGGAATCCATAAGAAGTGACCCAATTTTTTTCATCGGGTCCGGGTGGAGACCAAAGATCTTGAGCGACCGATCCGGCAGAACAACTCAAAAGATAAAGAAGTATCGTTAATCTCTTCATGCTCGTTCCAAGCTCGAAGTACAATTTGTACACATAAGAATCCCCTTCCATAGATGATTTCTTCATATAGATAGATATAGGATCTATGGGGCAATTACTTAGAAGTACTGTTTGTGCAACAGCCCTTCCTATCTGATAGAAAAGGATCTCATGATCCTGAACCGAGCTTACCTGGGATCGCAAATCCCAAGTTTTTCTATGAAGAGCGGATCGAATTGTATTAGTGTCTATAATGGATTTCTTCTGTGTAATACTAATTGATAGGGCCTCATTGGTAAGTGATACAAGATCTCGTACATCGGAACCCATGGTTATGGACCCGAATCCACTAGCATTCGTATGGAAGATTTTCTTTTCCAAAGGAAATCCCCGAGTATATGAAAGAGTGAAAAAGTGCTTTCGTTGTTGTGGAATAAGAAGCCTTCGTATCTTAATGCACGTATTGAATTTATTCGCAGCTATTAGACCGGGATCCACTTTTTTGGGAATATGAGTCGACGCAATAACAAGAATATTGCTATTGGAGGATCTTTCACAATCCCTGGAGAGATGGTTCACTAATAGACCGAGGGATAAGTAATTCGACGCATCCAGAGACAGATCATGAATGTTTGGAATCCATAGTATGCAAGGAGACATTGCTTTTGCTAATTCGAGTTGAAAGGTGATATAAAAGCGGTCTACCATATCCACCTCCTCATTCGTCATAGTTAGCAGCTCCCCATCAATATCCTCACTATCCTCACTATCATCAATATCCTCAATATCCTCACTATGATGAGTATGATGAGCACCACTATTATCAAAAATATCCTCACCATCACTATCATCATAAATATCCTCAAAAAATTGAGGCCTTTCATCCAGGAACTTGTTCGGAACTACTGTAATGAAAGGAAGATAGGAGTTTGTCGCTAGGTATTTGACCAAATAGGATCGTCCAGTTCCTATAGAACCTATCACTAAAATACCCCTAGAGGGGGATAGGCCTAAGCGGAGTGAAAAGGGTTTTCCATGAGATGGGAAATGAAAACTATTAGCCCCAAACGAGGTTTGTGAATAAGTGATTGTCTGATAATGCGCAAGGAATACTCGTCTTTCTGCTAAAGAGGGTCTATGAAACTCATAATTCATTAGATACTTTTTATGAATGTCAACTAAGTATCGTAAGTAAACCGATCCTGGTTGTTCAATCATTTGATAACTAGAACCATTCTTTGATAAATGATCACTATCAGTCAGACTCCATAGAATTTTATCAATCCTTTTTTCTTTCCTTAAGATGGAGAACTGAACCAAGAATTCTCTTTCGGCATCATCAATCGAATCAGTATTCGCGACCCAGGATTCGATCTTATCATCAATCCAACCACTGTTCACATTTTTTCTTTTTCTTAGTAATGAATAGATCTCTTTACTTGTACGACTTAGATGTCTCGTATTTCTCGAAAAAGTGATTCGATTGATGGGATTGGGTATGATACTTAGGAAATCGATGATATCAATGAGATTGATATTCCAATATTTCTTCTTAGAAGGTATTGATTTGACCCCATAAGCGGGACCACCACCCGATAGCATCTTGCCGCCAAAAGCCCGTATTTCTTCTAGAAAATATCCTAAAGCAGCTAGAAAGAGATTCTTTAACCAGAAAGAATTCAGTTCAGATGTAGGATACCTATCCAGAAGTTTTCGCAACTCAATCATGTATGATGGAATCATCAAAGATTTGATCTTTTCCAACTCTGTCTGTAACTCCCTAGAGGCTCGGGAAACAACGAGAAGATGTCTACGAACGATATATCCAGCAACAAGAAGAAGGAAAAGGATTGAATAGAGCAACTCCCGAACATTTGGTGATCCCGGAAATTCCCATATCAATGAAACGGGTGACTCATTATCTCGACGAAGCATTTCTTCGGACAGAAGAAGATTATGTAAACACTTACTCGAAATCTCGCTTATCAGATTCCTTTGTGGAAGAAGAATCTCCCGCAATTTGTTCTGAAGAATTGGCCATGATATATCTATATCTAATCTATCTATAATATCTTCAAAAAGGGATAACAATTTTTGACTGCTACTTAGTATCGCTATCCTCAATAGGTCTGAATTATATACTTTTTTGAAAGTATCTAAAAGAATGAAATTGAGATATTTGTACCCTGTCGAAGTAAAGAACCATGGCATATATGTTTGAAACATATTTGAGAGAGTTGAAAAAGCACTATAGGTTCTATACATCTGCCCTTCCTCAACGCATTTATTTAGATAAAGACTCCGTTTTTTCCTCTTTTCGGATGGTAATAAATATTTCTCAGAGTCAATCAAACCCATCTTTGAATTGAAATTGAGAAACTGATGCAAGTTCTTCCCTTCTGAATCAGATGGATTCATATCTGAAAGAGCTTGACAATAAATTCTTTCAAAATTGACTAATTGTCCCTCTCTTAGAGGTGTTCCAAAAATGTCTGCGATCGAGTAAAGAGCTCTACGAACGAATGGAGCGGATCGAATTGGAAAATGAAAAGATTTGTCCAAGTTATCCGGTTCGGCACCACTCGGCGGAAAATTCTTAGGTATGCATATCTTAGATACCTGTGACTCGATCGGTGAAATAGTATCTTTTTCCAAAAAAACATCTTTTTTTTTACCGACGTGCAAAGAAAATATTTTGTTGCGAATGAAAAAGATATTGAGGAATTGTCCATACGTAAGATCATAATTATTGATAGGGGTCCTTTCCACATAAAAAGGGAATCCTTTGTTACAATAGAACCAGAAGTGATGTGGATTATTCAAGAATCGAAGTCGATTTGCTTTATAAAAAGAGGATATCAATGAACTTCTATGAAATGGTTTCACGGGATTCAGCCAATTGTCTCGATCGTGGGATATCATTGAGAAATAGGAATCGGTCTTCTCAAAAGATTTCCTGCGATTTTTTCTAGTATGGAATGAGTCAATCATCCACTTCGGTATCTTATTGAACAAAAACGGTGATACTCTTCCTCCATTGATCAAGAATTTCGATTTTTGGGAAGTATCATGATCATCCAATAAGAAGGGTTTCAATTTATTCAAATGAACGATTTGAAGACCTATTGATTCTAACAACTGATTGAAGCGTTGATCAGTTGGGCCCTTCAACTCATAGATGTGGATCTCGGACCTATGAATGGGGCTATTCCCGATACTCACAAAGAAAAAAGGAAGTGACCTAAACAAAAAGAAAAGAAGCGACTTGGACAAATTGGACAAATAGGACAAAAGGGGAAGTAACTTCGACAAAAGGAAACGAAGTGACTTAGAAGGATCTTTTTTGTCGAAAAATTCCGACCAATACCAATCAATTTTTTCGATAACCTCAGACCAATCAATTTTTTTTTTGATAACCTCCGACCAATCAATTTTTTCGATAACCTCAGACCAATCAATCAAATATTGATTAATACCTAATCGATCGAAGACTACTTGAAAACGGCTCTTCTGCTCAGAAACGAAATGTTCCAAATCCTCCTGGAAACTCTTGCTCCCATTGGACCATTTGTATCTATATGCATCAGGATCCCGATTCATGGATCTCTCGCTTCGAGAAATAAGAGGATCGAACCATTTCTTATGACTCTTTTTCAAATTCGATAAATGTTGGTTGATCGTAAATTTCCTTTGAGTTCTCTGATTCAGAGTATCATTTCCTATTTGATCCCTTTGAATTCCGTATTCGAAGTTGCAATCGGATCTATTCATTAAAAAGAATCGATTTGATACATTTCTTATGTACCCATGGATGCTATATTGGATTGGAATCAGATTTTGGATCAATCTATGTTGATTGAATGCCTTCAGTATGGTGTTGATAGCAAATACCACTCTTTTTGGTTTTGGATCTTCCAAAGCATTCCCGCAGGAGATCTGGACCCCTTTTTTTCTGATCCTTCGATAAAAAGATTCATTTTCTTCAGAAAACATAGGAGGTAGAACCAATAAAGATTTCTTTGTCGATTCATCCCGGGAGTTGAATACCTCGTTCAAGAATTTTTTTTGATCCAATCCGCAGGAATCAATAGAAAAGGCAAAACCCTTATGATACACCAGATCCGGCTCGGTTATTGATAGAGTGAATAGATCTGCCACTCCTTGAAATCTCTCTTCTGATTCAAAATCGTGGCGCCCCACGTATCCTCCCCTCTTCCGGTCATGGAATAGATGAAATAAATCAAAAAATGGATTTTGGTTCAAGAATGAAATCTTGTTGGAACTGCCCATATCCGGTTCATCCTTCGGAACCCTATCACATCCCGGATTTGATGCAATAGGATGAATTGTGACGGTATTTTGTAAATACGCAATTATCTTGAATATATCAATGATTTCTTTTTTTTCCGATCGCCGGGATGGGACAAAAGAAAGATCTTGTTGTTTCTTCAATAATTTCTGATCTCTGGTGGACCTCTTAGTAGGATTCGAACCCAGATGAAGTTCTGACCATCTGTCAGAGAAAAAAGAACGAATTGATCTTGTAGGATTCCCAAGAAATTCTTCGATTTCTTCCGGAAGCGGATGATTATTCATCTGCTTCTCACGTTCCGTGAATAGCCGGGACATTGAGGAATCTCCAGAAAGGCTTTTCGGGAATCGGTCTGATTCTATCTCTGCTCCTTCCGTTTGAAGAAAGGAAGGATCCCAAAGAATCGACCCTTCTTTTTGAATCTCTCTTTGATTGATCCATGTGTGATATTCCGAATCCTTATTACGAATGGAATCGAAATGATCTATGGATTGATCAAAAGATCCTTTCAATTGGCTAGAATCCCTTACTTGAACGAAATTAGATCTTGTGGAATCATATTGCATATTTGACGATACATTCCATACCTTGCTAAACAAGCGAAAAAACCGATCCTTGTTTATCAACCACACATTGTCTAAGCAAATCCAATTCTCTCTCGACACCTTCCTAAAGAAATCTGATTCGTGCGGATTCTTCTTCCAACTAACGAAGAGATCTTGGCGGAATTGCCACATATGAAATTGAATACAATTTTGCAGCAAAGAAATACCACACTTGTTTCTCGAGAAGAGATGGGAAAGATGCTCAATATCATTTGATTGAATAGTTGACCCAGCTCCTTGTTGTTTGAAGAAACCCTCCACTTCAATTGGTCTTTTTTCACGAAAAGAAGACATAAGATAACAAATCCAGTGTTTCACTAGGATTTCAAATAGCTGTCCCGAATTCAAGTTGATTATGTTTCGCTTATTTCTCGGAGAAAGACGATCAAACAATTCCCAATCATGGTCCTTGCGGATCCGATCATCCGTATAGGAAACAAAAGAAGACTCCAGATATTTGATATCTTTCTCTTTGAATGAGATCTCAATTACAGCCAGGGTTTCATTAGATATCTTACAAATAGAATCCCTCTTTTTTCCGACCCGGTTCCTCCACCACCGCGAACCCCAGTTAGATTCAGGCATGATACACTTTTTCGTTTTAGTTATTGGGAGAACCCAAGTACTCTCTTTCGGATCCATGAAACAACTCTCAGAGATCTTTTTCCCTTTTGGAAGATACAGGAGCGAAACAATCAACCTATTGATAGACCCAAAAGATTTTTCCAATGGAGCATTTCTGGGTCCAAAGGAATTCCTAGGCAGAAGCCCCATCAAATATAGATTTTTTCTTTCGACCATTTCTCGATTATGCATGCGATAGAGAAGGACCACTACTACAAGCAGTACTAGACCTTTGGTCGTCAATACTGCACCTTTGACTAGACCCTTGATCGTCAGTACTGCCCCTTTGATCGTGAAATACCGATTGCTTCTTGACCCCTGTGAATCGCGTGAGAGTAAACTCCTCCAAATTAGGGGGTCGAAGAGTTTCATAAAACGTTCTTGCTCGAAAAAAATAGAAACGATAGTTCTAACTGAATCGACTTGGGTCCACGAATCTAACAAATCGTGAGAGTTCTTGACCTCTCTTAACATCTCTCTCAATTCGAAGATCCAGGGTTGAAATGGATCTTGTTGTGAAATTTTATGCTTCATTTTGAGTGCCTCCCCATTATAAATATTGAATATAAAGTAAAAGAAAATAGGTTTCCATTTCTTTAGGTAATCTCCGATACGATAGTTCTTTCTTCTATGATATTTCTTTATGATATTTCTTTAGGTAATTTCTTTTACAATATTTCTTTCTTTATTCTATGATAATCCCCCTTATGCATCCATGGCTGAATGGTTAAAGCGCCCAACTCATAATTGGCAAATTTGCGGGTTCAATTCCTGCTGGATGCACGACAACGGGAATGTTCAATACGTCTATTGGAATTGGCTTTGTATCAATGGAATCTCATCATCCATACCAATTCGTTATGTGTTATGTATGGTATATTCATATCATAAGTATAGAAACAGTTAGAGGGAGAATTCTTATCGAAACTGGAACTCATAGGGAAGAAAATAGATTTATGGATAAAATTCAATATGCAGTATTTACAGAAAAAACTGTTCGGTTATTGAGGAAGAATCAATATACTTCTAATGTCGAATCAAAGTCAACTAGGACAGAAATAAAGCGTTGGGTCGAACTCTTTTTTGGTGTCAAGGTAATAGCTATGAATAGTCATCGAATCCCGGGAAAGAGTCGAAGAAGGAGACCCCTTAGAGGGCATAAAATGCATTACAAACGTATGATTATTACGCTTCAAGCGGGTTATTCTATTCCATCTATTAGCTTAGAAAGAAAAGAAATGAATTTCACTCAAAATACTTCATAACACGGCGATACATTTATATAAAACTTCTACCCCGAACACGCGAAATGCAACTGTTGGAATTCAAGTGAAATCCAATCCACGAAACAATTTGATCTCTGGACAGCGTCGTTGTGGTAAAGGTCGTAATGCCAGAGGAATCATTACCTCAAGGCATAGAGGGGGAGGTCATAAACGTCTATACCGTAAAATAGATTTTCAACGAAATAAAAAAGACATATCTGGTAGAATCGTAACCATAGAATACGACCCTAATCGAAATGCATACATTTGTCTCATACACTATGGGGATGGTGAGAAGAGATATATTTTACATCCCAGGGGGGCTCTAATTGGGGATACCATTCTTTCTGGTACAGAAGTTCCTATCTCAATGGGAAATGCCCTACCTTTGAGTGCGGTTTGAACTATTAATTTACGTAATTGGAAGTAACCAATTAGGTTTACGACGAAACCTAGAAATCGATCACCCACCCAAATTGAGTACCTCTACGGGATAGACCTCAACAGAAAACTGAAGAGTAACAACAGCAAGTGATTGAGTTCAGTAGTTCCTTATAGAAAATTATTGACTCTAGAGATATGGTAATATGGAGAAAACATAATTGTTTGAAGCACCGACAGAACCAGAAGCGCCCCTTGTTTCAAAGAGAGGAGGACGAGTTATTCACATTTCATTTGATGGTCAGAGGCGAATTGAAAGCCAAGCATTGAGAATTCGACCCCCGGGGGAAAAGTAGAGATGTCTCCTACGTTACCTGAAATATGTGAAAGTTTTGACGTAATTTGATAGAGTCATTCGGTCTGAGTGCTACATGAAAAACATAAGCCAGATGAAGGAACAGAGAGACCTAGGATGTAGACGATCATAACATGAGTGATTCGATTCGGCAGATTTTTGGACTCCTTTATCTCAACTCCTATGGTACTTCATCATACGATTTATATAAGATAGGATCCATCTACCTAGATATCATCACATACATCCAGAAAGCCGTATGCTTTGGAAGAGGCTTGTACAGTTTGGGAAGGGATTTTGATTGATCAATAGGAAGAATCTACTTCAACCGATATGCCCTTAGGCACGGCCATACATAACATCGAAATCACACTTGGAAAGGGGGGACAATTAGCGCGAGCTGCAGGTGCTGTAGCGAAACTGATAGCAAAAGAGGGTAAATCAGCCACACTAAAATTACCATCTGGAGAAGTCCGTTTGATATCCAAAAACTGTTCAGCAACAGTCGGACAAGTGGGTAATGTTGGGGTGAACCAGAAAAAATTAGGTAGAGCCGGATCTAAGCGTTGGCTAGGCAAGCGTCCTGTAGTAAGAGGGGTCGTTATGAACCCCGTAGACCATCCCCACGGGGGTGGGGAAGGGAGGGCCCCGATTGGTAGAAAAAAACCCACAACCCCTTGGGGTTATCCTGCGCTTGGAAGAAGAAGTAGAAAAAGGAATAGATATAGTGATAGTTTGATTCTTCGTCGCCGTAGTAAATAGGAGAACATTGAAAATCAAATGGGTCTCTTTGTCCTTACAAAATAAAATAAAGTCTTTACAAAAAAAAAGATAGGAGTAAGTAGCCGTGACACGTTCACTAAAAAAAAATCCTTTTGTAGCTAATCATTTATTGAGAAAAATTGAGAAGCTCAACATAAGGGCAGAAAAAGAAATAATCATAACTTGGTCCCGGGCATCTACCATTATACCCATAATGATCGGCCATACAATTGCTATTCATAATGGAAAAGAGCATTTGCCTATTTATATAACAGATAGTATGGTAAGTCACAAATTGGGAGAATTCGCACCTACTCTGACTTTCCGGGGGCATACGAGAAGTGATAAAAAATCTCGTCGTTAATGTTAATAAAGTGAATATAGGTGCTCATCCTTTATTGATGAGAGGTGAACCTTATGATAAAGATAGAACCAGAGGTAGAAGTATACGCCTTAGGTCAACATATACCTATGTCTGCTCACAAAGCGCGAAGAGTAATTGATCAGATTCGGGGGCGCCTCTATGACGAAACACTTATGATACTAGAACTCATGCCGTATCGAGCACGTTATCCGATTTTTCAATTAGTTTCTTCCGCTGCAGCAAATGCTGCTCACAATCGGGGTTTCAACAAAACGTCTTTAATTATTAGTCAAGCCGAAGTGAACGAGGGTACTATTGTGAAAAAGTTAAAACCTCGAGCTAAAGGACATAGTTATCCGATAAAAAGGCCTACCTGCCATATAACTATTGTATTGCAAGATATATCCAAAGAGAGAAAGTTTGCCATATGGTCAAAAAAAGGGGGATGGATATATAAAGAGCTGTTTATAGATATTCAAGAGAGGTATCACTATATGCTATACAATATGATAAATCAGGACAGAATGATATGGGCTAATAGCAAGCGCGAGGCCATATGGGACAAAAAATAAATCCACTAGGTTTCAGGCTTGGTACAAGCCAAAGCCATCATTCCCTTTGGTTTGAACAACCAAAATATTATTTTGAGGGACTCCAGGAAGATAAAAAAATACGGGATTATATTCAGAATTTTTTACAAGAAAATATGAGAATATCCGCCGGTGTCGAGGGAATTGGACGTATAGAGATTCAAAAAGGCATCGACCTGATCCAGGTCATTATATATATGGGATTCCCAAACTTATTAAAAGAGGAGAAATCTCAAGCAATTAAAGAATTACAGAGCAATGTACAAACAATATGTAACTCTCTCAATTCTCTAAACCGAAAAGTTAACATTGCAATAATAAGAATTAAAGAACCTTATGGACACCCTAAAATTCTTGCAGAATATCTAGCCGAACAATTAAAGAATAGAGTTCCTTTTCGAAAGGCCATACAAAAGGCTATTGAATTAACTGAAAAAACAGGGACAAAGGGAATTCAAATCCAAATCGCAGGACGTATTGAAGGAAACGAAATTGCACGTGTCGAATGGATTAGAAAAGGTAGGGTTCCCCTGCAAACCATTCGAGCGAAAATTGACTATTGTTCCTATACAGTTCGAACTATTTATGGAGCACTGGGCATCAAAATTTGGATATTTACAGACGAGCGGTAATGGCCCTTTGATTATCTTTACCTTCTATCCAATCTATCTGGAAATGAAAGAAAGAATGGAACACAAAAAAAATGAAGGAGTTTGTTATTTTTTCGTTCAATAAAAAAAAAAAACAGAGAAATTAGAATTCTTCGAGTCTAATTTGAATTCTAAAGGGGTTTTGAATAAAAAATTGATTGAATTTTTGGTAGAATTGCTATGCTTAGTGTGTGACTCGTTGGTTTTTTTTTGAGATTTAGGTTAGGATTAAAAGGGGGACTAGCCCGTAGTATCAACTAATAATTATAGAACTAATATAATAACCAACCCATTGCTTCCTATTATCTGGATCTAAGGAACCAGTCACTATATGATGAATCGATCATATCGTTGTAGCAACTGAAAAAAAAAATATATATATATTTTCAAATATTTTTGACATAAGATACAAAAAGAAATCAATCAGATCAGAAAGTTGTAAAGCAAAAAGGGATACGGATAATATGGAAGGGTGAGAGAAAAAAAAAAAAGAAAATATTAATGATATATAATTCCAATATGATGTATGGTCTATGAATCATCTCATAAAAAAAAAGGCAATGTAATAAAGCATAGATATAGATTCGTCCAGAATTAGTAATTAGATTAGATGCATGCATCTAATTCATAAGAAAAAAAAAAAAAAGAGCCCCGAGTCAATAAAGACTGAGGAGATTGGCTCAGGAACAAATGAAATTAGAAGCTCTATTGCAAAGTTTGGACCTAGCCATTAATTGAGAAGCGGTGGGAACGACAGAACCTGTGACTCCAGAGGATTCTATTGAAAACGAATCCTAATGATTCATTGGGTGGGATGGCGGAACGAACCAAGAATCAATTCATTTATTCTGAGAGGTCATGGGATGACCCTACGAATAAAAGATATAATAGATTAAAAGAGTCAATATTCGCCCGCGAAAGATTATTGTAATTATTGCTAAGTTTTGGGCCGATTTCCTCAATCAATTTTCTTTTTTGCATTATACTTTAATAAAAAACACAAAAAAAATATTTCATTTCAATAGAAATCAACTTCGAATTTTCTATACATAGACAAGCAGGGTATAACAATTTCTACGTGAGAGATTCGATCTCAAAAAATCCCCAGATTTCCTAATCATTAGCCCCGCGGAGCTTTGGTTCACATTTTGCTATTCCTAAGCTAGATTGACGAGCCAACTATTCAAGCCGTCTCTCTTCTTATGAGCTCGGCGAAAGCTAAATGATATGGGCAGACTCTGGTATCAAGAATTTTTGGTAATTTTTTTTTCTCGTTTCATTCGCGAGGAGCTGGATGAGAAGAAACTCTCATGTCCGGTTCTGCAGTAGAGATGGCATTGAGAAAGAACCATCAACTATAACCCCAAAAGAACCAGATTCCGTAAACAACATAGAGGAAGAATGAAGGGAATAGCTTCTCGAGGCAATCGTATTTGTTTCGGTAGATACGCTCTTCAGGCACTTGAACCTGCTTGGATTACATCTAGACAAATAGAAGCGGGCCGAAAATCAATGACACGATATGCGCGTCGTGGTGGAAAAATATGGATACGTATATTTCCCGACAAACCTGTTACAGTAAGACCCACCGAAACACGCATGGGTTCGGGGAAAGGCTCTCCCGAATTTTGGGTATCTGTTGTTAAACCAGGTCAAATACTTTATGAAATGGGCGGAATATCAGAAATGGTAGCCAGAGAAGCGATTACAATAGCTGCGTCCAAAATGCCTATACAAACACAATTCATTATTGCGGGATCGGAATGTGTAACCAAAATAAAGGGACCTTCGTGATGAAAAAACAACTTAGGTTTTTTACTTTTTTATGAACAAAAAATATTTCTTCCTTTTTTTTCATGCAAAGGGCAAAGAAAAAAAATGATTCAAACTCAAACCCATTTAAATGTAGCAGACAACAGCGGGGCTAGAGAATTAATGTGTATTCGAATCATAGGAGCTAGTAATCGACGATATGCTCATATCGGTGACGTTGTTGTTGCTGTAATCAAAGAAGCAGTTCCCCACACGTCTCTACAAAGATCAGAAGTGATCAGAGCTGTAATTGTCCGTACATGTAAAGAACTCAAACGTGACAACGGTATGATAATAAAATATGATGACAATGCGGCAGTTGTCATTGACAAAGAAGGAAATCCAAAAGGAACTCGAGTTTTTGGTGCGATCGCTCGGGAATTGAGACAGTTGAATTTTACGAAAATAGTTTCATTAGCTCCTGAAGTATTATAAATACCTACTATTACTACTAGATATTACTACTAGATGAGACTATGATTTAGTAGGGTATCTGAAAAAGATTCAACGAAAATGACTTGACTTTGTAGAATTGATTAGTAGATTGTGTCTCACGCATATACCTTAAAAAAAAAAAATACAAAATCGAAATAAATCAAATTGAAAAAAAAAAGAAAGTAGAACATGTTGATTAGATGAAAATTCGGAGGCACTAATAATTTGAGTCATGGGCAAGGACACTATTGCAGACCTAATAACGGCTATACGGAATGCTGACATGGATAAAAAGAGAACGGTTCGAGTTGCATCTACGAAAATTACCGAAACCATTGTGAAAATACTTCTACAAGAAGGCTTTATTGAAAATGTGAGAACACATCGAGAAAGTCATAAAAATTTCTTGGTTTCAACGCTGCGACATAGAAGAAATAGGAAAGGCCCATATAGAACTATTTTAAAACGTATTAGTCGACCCGGCCTACGAATCTATTCCCACTATCACAAAATTCCTAGGATTTTAGGAGGGATGGGGATTGTAATTCTTTCCACTTCTCGAGGTATAATGACAGACCGAGAGACTCGATTAGAAAGAATAGGGGGAGAAATTTTGTGTTATATATGGTAATCTTTCTGGTATCCGCAGAAAGGAACTCCCTAACTTAAAACTTCACTTTTTTTTGTTGAAAAAAGGGATAGGTATATAGAATGAAAGAAAAAAAAATCGACTTACCAAGGTTTAATCACTGAATCACTTGAAAATGGTATATTTCAAATTCATTGTAGATAATGAAGATCCGATCCTGGGTTATCTTTCAGGAAGGATACGAGGTACTTTTATACGAACACTACCGGGGGATAGGGTCAAAATTAACATAAATAGTTATGATTGAACGAGGGGACACATAATTTATAGACTCAGGAATAAAGATTCAAATGATTAGGCGGCTCTCGAAGATCCCATTCGTTGGAACACAATTCGAAGTTCAAAATACATTTCAAGAAACTTATTTTCTTCTAAAGAGTAGATTCCTAATCTAGGCAAGGAAAAAGAAATTATGAAAATAAGGGCCTCTGTTCGTAAAATTTGTGACAAATGTCGACTAATCCGTAGGCGGGGCCGAATTATAGTAATTTGTTCCAATCCTAGGCATAAACAGAGGCAGGGATAATCTTTCTAAAAAAAGACTCTACAAGGTACCCAATGCACAAATGAAAGGATCTGTTTTGACATGAAATGGATATCTCCGTATATCTCTGACTCATATTTATGAGATGATAAAATATGGCAAAACCC